CCATTAGACAATGGACGCTTTTCATTTCCATTTTTTTATTTATTATTATTTTTTTTTTTTCTTTAAAAAAAGTAGAGAGATTGCTATAAATATTTATTACAGTTATTAGAGCTAAGAGATAAAGTAAGCACAAGCGGGTAGCGGGAATCGAACCCGCATCGTTAGCTTGGAAGGCTAGGGGTTATAGTCGACGTTGATTTATCATTCTTAACGTCTCTAATTCAAAACCGAACGTGAAACTTTGGTTTCATTCGGCTCCTTTATGGAAGATGGATAAATTTCCAAATGTAAGATATGAACAAAATTAAAAAAATTCGACCCATAACATCTATGTCAGCTTTTCTGTCTGAATGCATTCAAAACGACCCGCTTTCTAGATTATCCTTATAGAAAAGAAGGGAATTCTAATACTCTTTCTAGTTATTTCGTTCTCTATTTCTATTTTAATAGAATCCTTAGGAAAAGCATTTTGTTTCCATCGAGCTAAAAGATTTGTCCATGTCTTTAGTAAACTAAAGTCATTGTTTAATAGCTTTTTTGCTTCAATTTTCCCTATAAAAAAAAAAGGAAGATTTAGTTACGATTAGAAATCCATTTTCTATCTTTATCCATGGATTCTTTACTCATACTCATTTAATTGGAAGTATTGATCCAATTAAAAAAAATTATGTTTCGGTATTTCATAATCCAATTTTTCAATTTATAATTGACTCTTGGATACAAATCACGAGAATGTATATTCTTCCTCGAATTTTCATTGAGAGGTAAAGGAGGAAATCCTTTTTACGAGATAAAGTTTTTGATCGTAATGGGATATTAATCAACTCAAGGGACCCCTTAATAGTTAAGGGGTTAATCGAACGAATCACACTTTTACCACTAAACTATACCCGCTACAATCTGATTATTGTGTATAAATCGACTTTTTGTCGAACAAGAAACTTGGTCGTAATCAAAAGATAGGATCAAAAAAGAATCATGAAAATTAGAGCGTTAACGAGAGTACGGAATGAGATTAGGAAACGAGAACTCATTTCAATAACTAAATACCAAATCTTTTGCTTCGCGGTTTTTGGTGGATATGGCTTGACAAAACTATTTAAGCCGTAACATAAAAATGCATTGTTCAAGAATTCATAGTTCCCTTGTTTTCGTATCTTATTTTAGTTATTTAAATTTACTTTACTAATATTTTCGTTTTTATTAAATAAAAAAGAAAATATAAATAGAGTAAATATAAAGCTAAAAAATTAAGATAGAAAATGACGTTTGGATTATGACTCGAAATAAAATAGTCCCTCTTATGATAATTTCAATAATAAACTTTTGTGTTTTCAAATAAAAAAATTATTTTAATTTGATTGGTTGGAACAAAAAACGCCCGGCCCAGCTAGGTACTGACCAGGCCAAGCCGGGGAAAGAAAAGGTTTTTTTGGAAAAAATCAAAGAGGGCTTTTTTTTATTTTTTAGTTTTCTTTTGTATTAAAAAAAGATAAATAAACTAAATAAAAGTTTTTGTTCAAGCCTTATTTTGACTTATGTAACATAGTAATTATCCTTTGTCAATTGGGGAGAGATGGCTGAGTGGACTAAAGCGTCGGATTGCTAATCCGTTGTATGATTTTTTCGTACCGAGGGTTCGAATCCCTCTCTTTCCGTTTTCATCGATAATTTTTTATTTCTTTTCGAATGTTTCGCGAGTTCTTTTTTTTTTTTATTTACATAGTTAAAAATGTGAAAGAGCTAAAATATTACTAAAGAACATTTAAAAAAAATCGAGCAATAAAAACAAAAAAAACCTTATTTCTTTTTTATTCTTCACGTCCAGGATTACGCCCCGGATCATTAGATAGGAATCCGAAGATGAATAAAGAGACAAAGAATATCACTATCGTGTAAACAAATAGTTTTAGAGTAAGCATTACAAAATCTCCAAGATTTTTTTTTGATAAAAAAGAGAGTAGATTTTCCATTTGTATATTTGTATTTTAGATCGCATACCCTACTATAAATTAGAATTAAATTCTAATTTGTTATTTTGCCACCAAACCAAGAAATAAACTAAAGTTCTTTTCAGATTAGAAAAATAAAAGAATATTCAAAAACTCCATTTTGAATATTTAAAAAAAGTCGAGTTTTTAATTACCAAAAAGTTTCTTTTATACCCACAATTAGACATTGTGGAAGACTCCAAAAGGTCTTCCAATGTAAAAAGGTCAGAATACGGAAGTGAAATGGGGTGTTCCCAACTTATCACAGCTATACCAGAATTTAAATATTTGAATCGAGCATCGCTACTGTAAGACTTATCTGATCTTATCGATTGTTAGAATTTTTTTTTTTCGAATAAATCATAAATTTGTCCAGGGCAGTATTCTTTAAAATCGTATTAAATTATAAATTTAAAAAATCATCGAAAACTTACAGCAGCTTGCCAAACAAAAGCTAAGAGAAAAAATAGCAGAGGTATTACTGGCATAACATCTACGATTGGATTTAAAAAAGCGTAGGCCTCGGGTAATTTGGCGACAAAAAAACTACTTGAATAAAGGGCAGAATTAAGACAGATCCAGATCAAACTTAATATATTAAGCATAACAAACATTTTGTTCTTGAGGGTAATTATATTTACTTTGATTGAGTTATTAATAAGTTGAGTTATTTAGATTGAGTTATTTAGAGAAGGGTAAATGAATAAAAATAAATTAGATATACCAAAAACCCTTCTTTGATTTGAACTTGACCAATCAAAAATCCTTCAACTTCAATTCTCAAATCAAAAGTGAATAGGATAAATCATACTTTCATACAATATCTTAATTGAATTAGATGTAATGATCAATAAATTCATTAGTTTAATTCTATATCTACACATATAAAAATTCTATCAATAAGATAATATATTTAATAGATATTTAGACTGAAGTTGACGAACAACTAGTACCAATATTAGTGTTTATTAGTATTGAATAGAAATGGGGCGTGGCCAAGTGGTAAGGCAACGGGTTTTGGTCCCGGTATTCGGAGGTTCGAATCCTTCCGTCCCAGAGCGTATTTGTCCACACACCCAACACATTATGATATTATCGCAGCCTTAGCCCATATATATTGATATATATGACCTATATTATGATAGGTCGTTTCTATTTTATCTGAATAAATCAGAATAAAATTAAAGGTTACTTTTTTGAACAACCTTGTGTTTAAGAGTATAATATTGAAAACGTTTTATTCTTAATGAGCCTTCTCTGAATCATATATTTTTCACAAATTTAATCGTGTTCAAATAACACATAGATGTAATAGAATCTATTTGTGATCTATCTCTGAAATTGATGATTTCTTATGAGTTCTTAGTACTCGAAGAAGTGTGAAATTGTTGAATTTATCTTATCACTATCAAGTTATTTTAAGATACAGATTCAAAAAGAACTTATTTATTTGAATTTTAGTCATGTTATTTTTATTTATAATTAAAAAATATATTTTTTATTTCTAGTTTATATTATTGCGACTTTGTCAGAAACTCTATTTAATGATAGAAGATAGTATAGAAGGAAAAAAGAAAATATAGATTACTAGGTACCGACCGAACCAATGACTATTCATGATTCCATAATGGAATCAATTACATACCGGTTCCAAACTAAAGAAATGTTATGGTAAAACTTCGTTTAAAACGATGTGGTAGAAAGCAACGTGCGACTTGAAGGACACGATCCGCTGTGGATTCTTACACCCACCATTTTTATATTATATAGGAATTATATAGGAATGAAAGTGCTTTTGTCTCGACATCGTTTGTTCTGTTCCACCATAACTCTCATTTTTTTTTTTGGGGGGGGGAGGGGTTGTGATGGAAACTGTATCGTACAGGATGGAGCTCGAGCAGAACATATTGATTCATTTATCGGAGGCAAGAATCTAGGGTTAGTATCAATTAATAAATTGGGATAACTTTATTAAGTATATTTTCGATATAGAAATCGAAAGGATCCAATTCAAGGAAGTCTAAAATTCAAAAGTAAAATTTTTTGGAATTTGGAAAACACTTTCGATCAAATCAAAAATTGATTTCACAGGAATCAATCATTCGTATGATTTTTTGATCGAAAGAAATCACAACAAATGGTATGTTGCTGCCATTTTGATTGAAACCGAAACGATTAAAGATCACTGAAGTAATGTCTAAACCCAATGATTCAAGGCAAAGAAAGATAAAGGATCCTAGAACAAGGAAATACCATTTGCAATTGTCTCAACTACGAGAACTATGAAGAATCAAAATAGATTCGAAAGGAGACAGACAAAAAGAAAGGGGATTAGAGACCGCTCAATAAACGAAATGCGTATAAAGGTTTCCTTTTGGAATTATCCAACTTGAGTTATGAGAGTGCAAATTACAAATACGAATAATTTGTTTGGTTGGGGAAAGAATAAGAAACAAGTATTTCAAGCATATGATGATAAAGAAAAAGAAAGAAAATTCTTGGTCTAATTCATTTGATGATTTTAGGGATATATTTGACATTAAAATTTTATACATCAAAATAACTTGAATTTTCTTGAGCCGTACGAGGAGAAAACTTCTTATACGTTTCTCGGGGGGGATTATTTACATCTATCCCAATGAGCCATTTATCGAATTGTTGCAATTGATGCTCGATCCCGAAGAGAAGGAAGAGCTCTTCGTAAAGTAGGTTTTTATGATCCGATAAAGAATCAAACCTATTTAAATGTTCCTGTTATTCTATATTTTCTTGAAAAAGGGGCTCAGCCTACGGGAACTGTTCATGATATTTCAAAGAAGGCGGGTGTTTTTATGGAACTTCGCCTTAATCACCAATCAAAATTCAATTAACGAAATATATATATAAATATATATAAATTAATTAAAGGGGGTGTGGGTGATTTGTATAGAGTTTTGTATAATCTTTTCTTTGCTTTTTTTTTCTCCTACATAATGTCGTCTTTTATAACGATAAAAGTCTATTTCCATGTCAATGGGCGCTTTTCAGCGGAATTATATGAAGAAAGAAAAAAAGCAAAGGGTTTATCTTTCCTTTTTTACTTACTTATATTGATTGATATTAATTGAATAAACGGGGTTTTTTATACTTCATTTGTTTAATTTATTCGTCCGTCTATACCTTTTAGTCTATATGTAGATTATATATGTAGTGCCAATCCAACATAAATCCTTAGTTTTTAATTTTAATAAATTGAAATTAAAACTTCAATTCAATTTTTCAATTTATTATTATATTTTTTGTCTATTTTTCTATTGTATTCTTTTCTCAACATTCACATTCATATTGACAACAGTGTATCGAATAAATATAATCTGAGCGTGAATAAATAAATCTATTTATTTCCGTCCTATCGATTTTATTTTATTCAAATAACCAAATAAAGGGTTCATTGGATGTGGTGTGATACAAGAAGTCTTTTTTTTTAATGAAGAAAATATAATAATGGATAACATAAAAGACAAGAGTTGGTCGACAAATATTTTTATTTTCATTTATATTTTTATCAGATCTGTTCATAATTTATTATAAATTTTTATATTTTTTTTAAATAAATTGATTGTGCCGTACAATTCAATCTCTTTATTTATTGGGATTCCGTTTGTATCTATACATTCTAATTATTTTAGTTCGGGTTGCTAACTCAACGGTAGAGTACTCGGCTTTTAAGTGCGGCTAGCATCTTTTACACATTTGTATGAACCAACGGATTCGTCTATACCATCGGTAGAGTTTGTAAGACCACGACTGATCCGGAAAGGAATGACTGGAAAAAGCAGCATGTCGTATCAATAGAGAATTCTAAGAATATTTCATTCTTACTGTATAAGAGTATAAGAATAGGGCCAAACCCTTGTTTAAATTGTTTGAATTATTGGCTTGGAACAAAATCAATTTAAAAATTTTAAAAAGCAAAAAAATTCAAACTAAATTGAAAGTTGGGTCCAGTAAAAAAATGGATAGAACCTATAGTTAGGTTCCAATTATACGAAAACATAAAGTAACGAGCTCCTGTTCTTAATTTTTGACTGATTACCTGATCTAATTAGACGTTAAAACTATATTAGTGCTTGACGCGGGAAAGGCTTTTACCCTGAGTGTATTATTGATTTTTTATGAATCCTAACTATTAGTTATCTCCATTATGTGGCGGAGATAAATGTGTATGAAGAAGGCAGTATATTGATAAAGAATTTTTTTTTTTTCAAAATCAAAAGAGCGATTGGATTGCAAAAATAAAGGACTTCTAACCATATTCTTATCCGAGAATAAACATAAACCAATTGGGTGAAAAAAGGAAGGACAGAGAGTCTGTTAATGAGTCGTACCTTTTTACGAGGTATCCATTTTTTTTTTATTATTTATTAAAATTATAAAATAATACCTTGTTTTAACTCTATCGTACTATAGTATCATTTGATAACCCAATACATTCCATCCTATTTTCGGCTCAAATCTAATTGAAATGGCAGAATTTCAAGGATATTTAGAACTAGCTAGATCTTGGAAACATGACCTTCTATACCCACTTATCTTTCAGGAGTATATTTATGAATTTGCTCGTGATCATGGTTTAAATAGATCGAATTTGTTGGAAAATGTGGGTTATGACAGTCAATATAGTTTCCTGATTGTAAAACGTTTAATTACTCGAATGTATCAACAGAATCATTTGATTATTTCCGTTAATCATTCTAACCAAAATCAAGTTTTTGGGTTCAATAAGAATTTGTATTCTCAAATGATATCAGAGGGGTTTGCAGTCGTTTTGGAAATTCCATTTTCCCTACGATTAGTATCTTCTTTAACGGAGGCAGAAATCGTAAGGTATTATAATTTACGATCAATTCATTCAATATTTCCTTTTTTAGAGGACAAATTACCACATTTAAATTATGTATCAGATGTTCTAATACCCTACCCGATTCATCTGGAAATCTTAGTTCAAACCCTTCGCTACTGGGTAAAAGACACCTCTTCTTTGTATTTATTAAGACTTTTTCTTTACGAGTATTCTAATTTTAATTGGAATAGTCTTATTATTCCACACAAATTTATAAATAAATCTATTACTATTTTTTCAAAAAGTAATCCAAGATTTTTCTTGTTCCTGTATAATTCTCATCTTTGTGAATACGAATCCATCTTACTTTTTCTCCGCAACAAATCTTCTCATTTACGATTAACAGATTCCGGTGTCTTTTTTGAGCGAATATATTTCTATGGAAAAATAAAGCCTCCCGTAGAAGACGTCTTTGATAATGATTTTCCGATTAGCCTATGGTTTCTCCAGGATCTCTTCATGCATTATGTTAGATATCAAGGAAAATCTATTCTGGCTTTAAAGGATACGGATCCGCCCCTTTTGATAAATAAATGGAAATATTTTTTTGTCCATTTATGGCAATATAATTTTTATGTGTGGTTTCAATCAGGAAGGATGTATATAAACCAATTATGCAAGCGTTCC